GGCTCCTCCCTTCTGCGCATAGTGCTAAGGGGAATAATCCATAGAATAAAAATTGAACTATTCTCATCTCATTATGAACTGAAAGGAACTAGTATTTTTACAAGAAATCTCTAGTCAGCCTTCCCACAAGAGGTTTTTTCTTAACACCAATCATATTAGTGTTAGATATAAATGGTAACTCCAACAATTTCTTTGTTCTCAACGCCTTCTATTTCCAGGAATTAGTCACTTCAACGATCTTTGATGGTTATACGAGTATCCAAAGTACAAACGAGATGGATGTTTGTTGTCCCAACCATTCTTGTTAGTCCCGATACCGATAAGGAAAAGGGGAATTTATAACAAAGTTTTTGTGTTGTTGATTCCTAGGTGTAGTGCTTTTTCCCTTATGCCGTCTATTGGTACTAATGTAGTGTAGGATTGACCCACAATACAGAACCCATAGGTGTAACCTTTCGCTCAATACTCAAATCAACAATTGAAACATCTGAGGCTGCATCAATCGAGGATACACGATAGAAGGAATTGTTCTATCTCCAAACTTCACCTTCACCGAGCGTAGGTTTATTTCAAGAATTTCGTTCTTTCTATACCGAACCGCGTCTCTTTCTCGTAAGACTGAGGTGAGGGCTAAAAAAAAACAAGAAAAAAGAATCAAATCGCACCATCTCTGTAATAGGTAAATGCCTTTTTTTCTCCTGAAGTTGTCGGAATTATTCGTAATAAGATATTGGCTACAATTGAAGAGGTCTTATCAATAAAATTTCCATTTATACGAGATCTAGGCATAATTAGCAATCCATTCTAGAATTCTTTTCATTACCCCTCGGGGAAAATGATCCCACAAACAAAGCAAAGGAATTAGACAGTACGAAATAACATAAAAACAGACTAATTTTATTCTAATAAATACATATGGGCTTTCCGCTTAAATTGTCCCCTTTTGTTTGGGAAAGATATGAGATATTGGAATCAGATTGATTTCATTCCCATTTTTGTAGTATACCAATGAGCGGAACTATTACTATTTCATCTAAGTTAAATAACCAAGGACTTTATTTTACTATGGATTCTGATAACTCGAGAAGTTTTTATTTGGTTATGATCCAAAGAGAAAAAAGAATGGAATAATCATTCCATTAAAAAATAGAGTAGAGTAACCATTGAATGAGAGAAGTTTTTGTTGAGAAATATAAAATGGGAAAGGAATTCTTCCTATAGAACTAGTGATTGGTCGTACCTGTACTGCAGTAATATGAATAACTCGCTATTCACTCAGTTTCTGGTCAATAATAAGATTATGTAGGAGAGATGGCCGAGTGGTTCAAGGCGTAGCATTGGAACTGCTATGTAGGCTTTTGTTTACCGAGGGTTCGAATCCCTCTCTTTCCGTTTCTGTTAATTCACCAACGTAACGTTATCGACCACAATCTATCAAATCAAATAACAATTGAAACCATTATTCCAGCAATAAGACCCTTATTTGATAGAAATTCTCTATTCCTAATTACTGTGGTTATAAAATAGGAAAGAGCAAAAAAGAAAAAAAAATCCTACTGTTGATCCATTTGTAATAGGTGAAAAAATGCGGATGGATTAAGGCCCTTAGATCCATTTAGTTCGGCGAAAAGGGTACGAAATTCTATCAACCTTTTCTTCTTAATTTTGTTAGGTTCAAGTCTGACGAGAATAATATTCTACAACTAACAACTCATTTATTTTCAAACCGATCCATTTACTATCTATTATTTGATTTACTAATCCTTTATATTGGAATGAGTCAATAGTCAAATGTTTTGGCAATTCCTCATGGGCGGATGAAGCAATATAATTTTGAATCAGACCTTTTGATCTTTGGTTATCCTTCGCAGTAATAATATCTCGGGGTTTGCAACGATAACTTGGTATATCCACTATACGACCATTAACAAAAATATGTCTATGGTTAACTAATTGCCTGGCTCCGGGGATGGTCGAAGCCATACCCAATCGAAAGAGGATGTTATCCAAACGCATTTCAAGTAGTTGTAGTAAAACCTGACCCGTTGACCCTTTGGCTTTTCCAGCGATATGTACATATCTAAGTAATTGTCGCTCTGTCAGACCATAATGAAAACGCAATTTCTGTTTTTCTTCTAGACGAATACGATATTGCGATTTTTTCCCAGAACGCAATTGGTTTTTAAGATCACTTCCGGGTCTAGGTCTTTTACTAGTTAGTCCTGGTAAAGCTCCCAGACGGCGTATTTTTTTAAAACGAGGTCCTCGGTAACGAGACATAAAGACTCCTTTTTTTATTTTATTGAAATTCCATTTTACACAATAAATCTAAATTAAAACTGAACTAAAGGATAAACAAAGCAAAATCAACTGATGAAGTACTACAAAAAAAAAATGAATTGTATCAACATCTAGATTTTTTGTATATATATATAGGAAGTTGAGGCTCCGTTTGATGATTTGTTCTGTAGAGATCTAATTGCTCTAATCCATTTTTATTAATAATTGCAAGTTACCACGACATAATAGATCGCCGATCCAGCATTTTTTTTTGAAGAAAAGGAGAGATTATCAATCTCGGAAAAATGGATAGAAAAAAAGCCGGCTATCGGAGTCGAACCGATGACCATCGCATTACAAATGCGATGCTCTAACCTCTGAGCTAAGCGGGCTCACATAAGAGAAAAATTGCGTAACAAATAGAAATATTGTATAGGAATTCCGGAAAATGTCGGATCTTAGCTATTAATTTCATATGAACTAAACTAATTAATAGAGTTCTATAGCTAGAAGTTAGAAGTTCTAAGCTAAGTTCCTTTTACCTTTTATAAGTAATTAAAATAAAAAAAGAAAATAATAAAAAAATAATAAATATAAAATATAATAAAATTATATTAATAAATTATTAAAAAATATTTCATCAATCATAATCATAATATATGATCATATCAAATTCAATTGGAAATTCTAATTAGAATAAATAGAATTTTTCTTAAAGCTTAACTAAAGCAGTTATAGATAGTAAATTATGTTAATTTCATTATAGCGGATTGGTCCTAAGAAAAGAATAAGATAAGGATAAAGATACAATCTAATTTAGATTGAGACATTATTCTGGTTTCATTTTGAAAAGGAGGAGATAGGACGAAAAAAAGAATGAATATTGAACGTTACAGTATTACAAATCACACTGTAAAAATGAAAGGGAGAGATAAAATGGATATGGTATATATCTATTCATCTTGAATTGAAAATACATCAATGATAGAATTATTTCTGATTGAAATAAACAAGGTTTATCCAATAGAAATGAACTGATAGAGGATGGTCAAAAAAAGAAAATAGCAGCCTTTTCGATATGGGAATCATTAGATAATGAATTCAACGGTTTCAAAAAAAGAAATAAATGAAAGAGATGGATGAAATTATAAATGTATCTTGGTCTCAAAGAAAAGGGAAGGGGGATATGGCGAAATTGGTAGACGCTACGGACTTGATTGGATTGAGCCTTGGTATGGAAACCTGCTAAGTGGTAACTTCCAAATTCAGAGAAACCCTGGAATTAAAAATGGGCAATCCTGAGCCAAATCTTTATTTTGGGAAAACAAGGGTATAAAACTAGAATAAAAAAGGATAGGTGCAGAGACTCAATGGAAGCCGTTCTAACGAATAGAGTTGACTACGTTGCGTCGGTAGCTGGAATCCCTCTATCGAAATTAGAGAAAGGATGGCCATATATACCTAATACGTACGTATACATACTGACATATCAAACGATTAATCACGACACGAATCCATATCGTATAATATATTTATATTATTAATGTTTATTATAACATTATGAATGATTATGAAATCATGAAATATGACATGAAATTCGGAAAAAATTCAGAGTTATTGTGAATCCATTTCAATCGAACAAAAATTGACTATTCAGTAAAAAAATCATTCATTCCAGAGTTTGATAGATCTTTTGAAAAATTGATTAATCGGACGAGAATAAAGAGAGAGTCCCATTCTACATGTCAATACTGACAACAATGAAATTTATAGTAAGAGGAAAATCCGTCGACTTTATAAATCGTGAGGGTTCAAGTCCCTCTATCCCCAATAAAAAGCCCATTTTACTTCCTAACTATTTATCCTCTTTTGTTTTTTCATTGATGAAAAAACAAAATTCACTATCTTTCTCATTCATTCTACTCTTTCACAAATGGATCCGAACAGAAATCTTTGGATCTTATCCCATACAAATGAAGATATATAGGTAAACAATCTCCATTATTAAATAATTCACAATCCATATCATTATCCTTATATTTACTAGGTCAAATTTTTTATTTTTTGTTTTAGTCCCTTTAATTGACATAGATACAAGTACTCTACTAGGATGATGCACAAAAAATGGTCGGGATAGCTCAGTTGGTAGAGCAGAGGACTGAAAATCCTCGTGTCACCAGTTCAAATCTGGTTCCTGACACAGAAAAAATCTATTGGATAGATATTCAAATTAATAGAGAAGGATCGGGATACATATTCGTTAATAGTCTAGAGTATGATACATATTTATTCATCTAGGTATATAGATATATGCATCTATTTTTATAGGTGGGTAAAGGTAAAAAAGAGATATATGTATGGTAAAGAACAAAGTGAGATTACGTTCCCTTTTCTTTTTTCTTTCTTGTTTGTGCATACTGTGCTTTCTCTCACTCAAAAAAAGTGTGAAGTCCTCATATATATCCTCTTCATATATATCCAAAAAAAGTTTTTTAAGAACTTCAAAGTCTAGAGAGAGGAGTTGAAGGATAAGAATAGACAAAATGCATTTCAAACAGAGTACAAATCCAATCCCTTGTCATTTCTTATTTCGTATTTTCTTTTTTATTTATTTATTCTATTTCGTCATATTCTATTTCTTCATTCTTGCTTACGTTACATTACTTTCCGGGGTCCGGTCCATCTAAGTGATATGCGCGGTACAAAGTTCATGGTGCAGA